AGTCATAATTTATATAGGATTCCCAAAATTCTTAATAGAAAATAGACCGCGGAGAGTCGAAGAATTGCAGATGAATGTACAAAAAGAACTTCATTGTGCGAACCGAAAACTAAACATTGCTATTACACGAATTGCAAATCCTTATGGACACCCTAATATTCTTGCAGAATTTATAGCTGGCCAATTAAAGAATAGAGTTTCTTTTCGCAAAGCAATGAAAAAAGCTATTGAATTAACCGAGCTGGCGAATACAAAAGGAATTCAAGTACAAATTGCGGGACGTATCGACGGAAAAGAAATTGCACGCGTCGAATGGATCAGAGAAGGTAGGGTTCCTCTACAAACCATTGGAGCTAAAATTGATTATTGTTCCTATACAGTTCGAACTATATACGGGGTATTAGGAATCAAAATTTGGATATTTGTAGACGAAGAATAATAAGACTTTACGTGTTTTTACATTATACCAAGTAATGGACAAAAAAAGAAAAACCCTTTTATTCTTTTTATGTTCAAGCAAAACAAAAAAAAAGAGCAATTCTGCAATTCTAGAGGGTTCAATAAAAATTCGATTGATCATTTTATATAATTGCTATGCTTAGTGTGTGACTCGTTGGTTTTTTTAGGGCTAGGATTCAAAAAACGGACCAGGGCCCAGAGTATGAACTAATAACTATAGCACTAATAACCAACTCATTGCTTCGCATTATCTGGATCCAAAGAACCAGTCAAGATAAAGATATAATATATTGGACATATCGTTGTAGCAACTGAAATCTTTTTTTGCATAAAGATAAAGATAAAAAAAACCAATCGGATTATGAGTTGTGAAGTTCTAAGTCGGAAAGCAAAATAGAAAAAAAGTATGCGGATAAGTGGAAGGATGAGAGAAAGAGAGAACGGAAATATCAATGATATATGATTCCAATATGTAAGGTCGATGAGTCATCTCATAAAACGCAGTGTAATAAAGCATAAATTCAATAATGATTCATGCATAATTAGATGAATCCGCTTATAGAACAAAAAAATCAAGAGCCTCGAGCCAATAAAGACTGAGAAAATTGACTTAAGAAAAAAGGACTCCGCCGGAAAATTCAGACCTAACCATTAATCGAGAAGCAATGGGAACGATATAACCCGTGAATGCAGAAGATTCTATTGAAAATGAATCTTAATGATTCATTGGGTGGGATGGCGGAACAAACCAGGGACCCCCTCTTTTATTCTTTTATTTTGAGAGGTCATGAACGAACCCTATAACTAAAATAGATATGGAAAGAGTAAATATTCGCCCGCGAAAGTTTTTTTTTATTAGATTGATACATTTTTGTCGATCCCATATGATAAAAGGAAAAACAAAAGAAAGATGTTTTTATAACGATAACGTTATAAAAAAAGACATTGACATTATCTAGAAATAGAATACATGTTTAATTAAATAATATCTAAACACGCTAGACAAATTTCGAATAGATTAACGAATTGATTAATTAGATGCAATTTCAAAGAATCCTATGATTCAGCATATTATTCATTAAACACATGTATATCTTCATAAAATCCGTTTTAGTCGTTTCATTCGCGAGGAGCTGGATGAGAAGAAACTCTCATGTCCAGTTCTGTAGTAGAGATGGAATTGAAAAAGAACCATCAACTATAACCCAAAAAGAACAAGATTCCGTAAACAACATAGAGGAAGAATGAAAGGAATATCTTATCGAGGTAATCATATTTGTTTCGGTAGATATGCTCTTCAAGCACTTGAACCCGCTTGGATTACAGCTAGACAAATCGAAGCAGGGCGCCGAGCAATGACACGAAATGTACGCCGTGGCGGAAAAATATGGGTACGTATATTTCCAGACAAACCAGTTACAGTAAGACCCACGGAAACCCGTATGGGTTCAGGGAAAGGATCCCCAGAATATTGGGTAGCTGTTGTTAAACCGGGTAGAATACTTTATGAAATGGGTGGAGTAGCCGAAAATATAGCTCGAAAGGCTATTTCAATAGCGGCGTCCAAAATGCCTATAAGAACTCAATTCATTATTTCTGGATAGAAATGTAGAACCAAAGGAAAGAAGTCTTGTGTATAAAAAAACAATTGCAGGGTTTTCTTTCTTTTTTTTTTTTTTACTTCGTCCTTTGCTTTATTTTACATTAAAAAAACGGATAAAAAAAAATGATATGATTCAACCTCAAACCCATTTGAATGTAGCAGACAATAGCGGGGCACGAGAATTGATGTGTATTCGAATAATAGGAGCTAGTAATCGCCGATATGCTCATATTGGTGATGTTATTGTTGCTGTGATAAAAGAAGCAGTACCAAATACGCCTCTAGAAAGATCAGAAGTGATCAGAGCTGTAATTGTACGTACTTGTAAAGAACTCAAACGCGATAACGGTATAATAATACGATATGATGACAATGCTGCAGTTGTCATTGATCAAGAAGGAAATCCAAAAGGAACCCGCGTTTTTGGCGCGATCGCCCGGGAATTGAGACAGTTAAATTTTACTAAAATAGTTTCATTAGCACCTGAGGTATTATAATATGAGACCGTGAGATAGTGATAGTATTTAAATAAAATAGATAAATTAGTAGATTATGTCTCACGCATATACTTTTAAGAATTTTCTTTAATAATTTTTATAAAAAAAGAACATGCTGATTATATCCAAATTCGGAAGCAACAATAATTTTAGTTTATCATGGGTAAGGACACTATTGCTGACATAATAACTTCTATACGAAATGCTGACATGGATCGAAAGGGAACGGTTCGAATAGCATCTACTAACATGACCCAAAACATTGTTAAAATACTTTTACAAGAGGGTTTTCTCGAAAACGTAAGGAAACTTGTAGAAAATAACAAATATTTTTTGGTTTTAACCCTACGACATAGAAGGAATAGGAAAGGACCATATAGAACTCTTTTAAATTTAAAACGAATAAGTCGACCTGGTCTCCGAATCTATTCTAACTATCAACGAATTCCTAGAATTTTAGACGGGATGGGGATTGTAATTCTCTCTACTTCTCGGGGTATAATGACAGACCGTGCAGCTCGGATAGAAGGAATCGGCGGAGAAATTTTGTGCTATATATGGTAAATTTTCTGCTATCCGAATTGTATCTGTAACTTCCTGTTTGTGAAAAAAACGAATAAAAAAGCCAAGTTGTCTAATATCACGCCTTCCTACATAAGTTCATACTTCAAGGAGGGTTTGTCTGGAATAAAAGAAGAAAAATGGATTCATGAGGGTTTAATTACTGAATCACTTCACAATGGTATGTTCGGGGTTCGTTTAAATAATGAAGTCAGATTCTAAGTTCTGTTTCAGAAAGGATCCGACACTCTTTTATACATATACTACCAGGAGATAGAATCAAAGTTTAAGTAAGTCGTTATGATTCAAACGGGGGGGGGGGGCGCAGAATTTATAGACCCCACAACAAAGATTCGAATGGTTCGGTGGTTTTTCAAGATTCCTTTCATGAGGATCTAATTCACGGTTCAAAAATTTCAAGAAACTTATTTTCTTCCAATCAGTAAAGTAGATTCGAAATTCAGTTAAGGAATAACAATTATGAAAATAAGAGCCTCCGTTCGTAAAATTTGTGAAAAATGCCGACTGATCCGTAGAAGGGGACGCATTATAGTAATTTGTTCCAACCCGAGACATAAACAAAGACAAGGATAATCTTTCGAAAAGGGACTCTCTAAAGGAACCGATGAACAAATCAAAATAAAAGATCTGTTTTGACATGAAATGGATATATCCATATATCTCTGACTTATATTTCGGAAATGATAAAATATGGCAAAATCTATACCAAGAAGCGGTTCACGTAGGACTGGACGTGTGGGTTCACGTAAAAGTGCACGGCGAATACCAAAGGGCGTTATTCATGTTCAAGCAAGTTTCAACAACACCATTGTGACAGTTACAGATGTACGGGGTCGGGTTATTTCTTGGTCCTCCGCCGGTACTTGTGGATTCAGGGGTACAAGAAGAGGGACACCTTTTGCTGCTCAAACCGCAGCAGGAAATGCTATTCGAGCAGTAACAGATCAAGGTATGCAACGAGCAGAAGTCATGATAAAAGGTCCGGGTCTCGGAAGAGATGCAGCATTACGCGCTATTCGTCGAAGTGGTATACTTTTAAGTTTCGTAAGGGATGTAACCCCTATGCCACATAATGGCTGCAGACCCCCTAAAAAAAGGCGAGTGTAGAAATAAACATTGAAGAGATTTCAAGAGAAATAAATGACTCAAAAATCTGACAAATAATATTACTATGGTTCGAGAGAAATTAAAAGTATCTACTCGGACACTACAGTGGAAATGTGTTGAATCAAGAGCAGACAGTAAGCGTCTTTATTATGGACGCTTTATTCTGTCTCCACTTATGAAAGGTCAAGCCGACACAATAGGCATTGCGATGCGAAGAGCTTTGCTTGGAGAAATCGAAGGAACATGTATTACACGCGCAAAATCTGAGAAAATCCCGCATGAATATTCTACCATAGTAGGTATTCAAGAATCGGTACATGAAATTTTAATGAATTTGAAAGAAATTGTATTGAGAAGTAATCTATATGGAACTCGTGACGCGCTTATTTGTGTCAAAGGTCCTGGATATGTAACTGCTCAAGACATCCTCTTACCACCTTCTGTGGAAATCGTTGATAATACGCAGCATATAGCTAACCTAACGGAACCAACTGATTTTTGTATTGGATTACAGATTGAAAGGAATCGAGGATATAATATAAAAACACCAAATAACTTTCAAGACGGAAGTTATCCTATAGATGCTATATTCATGCCTGTTCGAAACGCGAATCATAGTATTCATTCTTATGGAAATGGAAATGAAAAACAAGAGATCCTTTTTCTAGAAATATGGACAAATGGAGGTTTAACTCCTAAAGAAGCACTTCATGAAGCCTCCCGGAATTTGATTGATTTATTTATTCCCTTTC